ATAATGGTTTTATTTTTGAGAGCTATCATGTGATACTTTTGTTCTTCTCATTCGATATATTATGTTTATGTGCAATTAATGAACCTACTAATAAATCTAACTACTAATAAATCTAAGGAGTTAAAATAAAGTAAAAAGGCCTTATGTTATAATATAATTATAAGTGTTATAAGGTCCTTCGTTCCAAACAAAAAAATATAAAATGGAATCGATACAATTGAAAAAGAAAAGAAACGATCCAAATAAATGCTTTAAAATTTTTTTTAAATTTGATTTCCCCAAGAAAGTTGAATTTGTAAACGAAGTTCCATGACAAAGTCATTTTGACTTTGACTATTCCTTTTACTTTATTCAATATTCAATTCAAGAGTTGCTCAATGAATCTATTGAGGCGAAATCATAGGATTGATAGATGTGAAAGATGATGAACCAATATATATAATATATATATTTTTTTACATATATTTTTTTTACTTCTCTCACTATATCTTTGTTTGTGCAGTCTGTAATGAAATGAAGGAAAAATTTCATCAAAAGTTTTTCAATTGGAGCTTATTTTGTCGATTGGTCTTTTTCTTATCTTGTATTTCTCAAAAATAGAAACTTAGGTAAGTGTTTCATAAACATATGTATAAATAGAGGATATCCCATTTAGTTCCTTCATGCCTACTCTAACTAGTTATTTTGGTTTTTTACTGGCGGCTTTAACTATAACCTTAGCTCTATTTATTGGTCTGAGCAAGATACGACTTATTTGAAATTGATTGAATGAACAATTCATAAAAATAAATGTTTTTTGAGATTCCGGGTAGTCCACAGTCCTTTCTTATCGAAATTGCAAATTCTTGGTTATTGAGATTCGTAGGCGATTTGGATTAATATTGAGAGATAGATATTACCCCCCTTTTTACCTACCCTCTCAAAAAAATTGAAATGATTGAAGTTTTACTATTTGGAATCGTGCTAGGCCTAATTCCTATTACTTTGGCTGGATTATTCGTAACTGCATATTTGCAATACAGACGCGGTGATCAGTTGAACCTTTGATTAAGTAACATCTCCTTTTAAATAACATCTCTTTTTTGATTGACCTCCTGCGGATTAAAAGAAAGGAGGAGGTCAAATTCGAGTTGCTGTTCAAGTTAGTAAAGTTATTTCATTCTAATTCCACCTAAGAAGAACAGAATCACGCTCTGTAGGATTTGAACCTACGACATCGGGTTTTGGAGACCCGCGTTCTACCGAACTGAACTAAGAGCGCTTTCTTATCACAATCACAATATAAAAGACCATAAATAAAGGTTATTTGTAACCCCCGCTATATCTTGCATGCATATAATATGATAATTATATCATATTTTTATTGATCTCAATGGATCCTTCATTACTGCACATAGGAGAAGTAATAGATAGGGATGACAGGATTTGAACCCGTGACATTTTGTACCCAAAACAAACGCGCTACCAAACTGCGCTACATCCCTTTCAATCGGCCTACAGTGTCATTGTAGAGAATCCCCGTCTTGTTTTCCACATCGTTATTTACTCCATTGATATAAATTTCTATTGCCCTTTCTTCTTTTTTTCGTCTTATATAATAATAATAAAAGAATAAAGAATCAAAGCAAAATAATTAAATATTGAATTCAAAATTAAAACCAACATAATATAGATATACATTTATCTATAATGTTCAGAAAATAAGTGGGCGTCTTTTTCTGTTGTAAAGAAAATACCATCGACCGGGTAGTTATATATATATCCATTTAGGTATTCCGCGTACAAATACAAGTGATCTATAACTATATATGTATCTGATCATATATGTATTACAATAAAAAAAGGAGGATTTTCAATGCGAGATATAAAAACATATCTCTCCGTGGCACCTGTGTTAAGCACTCTATGGTTCGGGTCTTTAGCAGGTCTCTTGATAGAGATCAATCGTTTATTCCCCGATGCGCTGACATTCCCCTTTTTTTCATTCTAGTTGGGGATGAAGAAGATGAAAGATACAATAAAGTATCTGTGACTAAACCCCTTTCTTTGTTTTGTTCTTTTCTATCCTAAGGAAAGAGGATTCATCCACAACGAAACTCGGATTCAAGCGGAATTAATAGAGGGAGAACAGAAATGGAAATGAGGATTGAGGACACCAAAAGCATACAAGATACTTAAATGAAATACCGGGATTCGAACTAATTTGATAGTTAGAAATCGTTGTATTACTTATTATTATTTCTCTATTCATTGCAATGAAATATTTCAGAATTGTATTTTGAGTCAGCAACTTCTTTTTTCTTCTTAGTTTCGTGTCGAAAATGGAAGAGTTGAGCGAATCAAAAATTAAAAAGGAGGTTCATGGCCAAAGGTAAAGATGTCAGAGGCAGAGTTATTTTGGAATGTAACGGTTGTATCCGAAACGATATTAATAAGAAATCACGGGGCATTTCCAGATATATTACTCAAAAGAATCGACACAATACGCCTAGTCGATTGGAGTTGAGAAAATTTTGTCCCTATTGTTACAAGCATACAATTCATGGGGAGATAAAGAAATAGATAAAATGTAACGTGTGTGTAACTCCTAACCCCCCAAGGAACAGGAAAAAATGACATAATACATAATATAATAATTACATAATATAATAAAATAAACTATACTATAAAAAAATAACCAAATCCCATTTCGTTCGGATCCCAATTTTAATCCCAATTTTAATCCCAATAGGATTTTAAAGATATTTTAAAGATAAGGAATAAACCATGTATAAATCCAAGCGACTTTTTCTTAAAAAAAGGCGAGCTTTTCGTAGGCGTTTGCCCCGAATTGGGTCGGGGGATCGAATTGATTATAGAAACCTCAGTTTAATTAGTCGATTTATTAGTGAACAAGGAAAAATATTATCTAGACGAGTGACTAGATTGACTTTGAAACAACAACGACTAATTACTATTGCTATAAAACAAGCTCGCATTTTATCTTTGTTACCTTTTCGTAATAATGAGAAACAATTTGAGCGAACTGAGTCGACTCCCAGAACTACGGGCCCTCGAACTAGAAATAAATAGACAGGCCCATTCCTCAATTGCAATTGAATCAAAATTCCAATTCGAACCCCAACTCAGATTTATTTTTTGTTCGAAAAATTAGCGAATCCAGATTGTCACGTCGTAAGAAAAAAAAGCATAAAGTAAAAAAAGAAAAAATCTTTTTTATTGAAACACGTTCATACATTTTGACTCTATTTATATTATATTGAATTCATATTTATCATATTAATTTCTACTTTATCTTCCCGGAGCTCATTCTCCGGGGGCCCCGTTTAAATAATTACGGTGTATTCTTCCCAATCTCCTTATTTATTTACTTATTTATTTAACGAGAATGATCTTATTGGAAATCGTGTAAAGACAATTCGTATTTGATATGGCTATTTGCGAAAGTATTTTACGATTAAGAAGCAACTGACTTTTGTACAGATCGCGTATTGATCGACTATAACTATAGAATACCCCGATCTCACGAATTGCTGCATTTATCCGAGTGATCCACAAACGACGAAAACTTCTCTTTTGCCTGCTCCTATCCCGATCAGCAGAAACCAGGGCTCTCGTTTTCTGTTGACTAGCAGTTCGAGCAAGTTTTGAATGAGTTCCTCGAAAGGTTGATACAAAAAAACGAGTTTTTGTTCTACGTCTCCGAGCTATATAACCTCGTCTAATTCTGGTCATTGAATCAAATGAAACTTTGATGAATTGAATAACTAATTGGTTGTCTTTCAGCCACCCCTTTCCCCTTTCCTGGTCTATTAATACCAAAACGGATTCTTCCGATGTATAAAAAAATTCCAATGGCTTTTGCTACTATGACCTTCCCAACCACTATTTTTACAGACATTGAACCTAAAAAAAATAAATTGTATTGATACTAGGTATCAACAAAAAAGTAGTAAATTGTAACTTAAGTTGAGTATAGCATCAATAAAATAAATAGTAAAAAAATGGATAAGATAAATAGTGGGTTCCATCGTTTCTATGGTTGCTTCTTAAACGGTGAGGTCCTCTCTATACACCGGAGCCCCTTTCCCCAGTTAATCCATGTTATTAGTAACTTGTACAGTTCACATTCTTTGACTCTACCCATTAATTATCCAGTAAAGTAATAGGTCTTTTCACAATGAGATCTACCCATACAGTAACGGTATTTAATTACAAAGGTTGGCCAGGTAGCTGACCCTGTTAGTCCGTTCTTGCAAGAGTGGGAACATAATTCTTTTGCTTCTTAAATACTATTTCCCCCGCTTAATGGATAACCATTTGCTACCAATGGGGAATTGCTTTTCATCTCCAATTGAGGTGATTGGATTTGCACCAATAGAAACCATAAATTTCATACACAATGGAGGTTTTTAGATTTATATTATTTTATTTATATTGAATGAAATTCTTACATACCTATTCATTAGTACTGGTCATTGATGCTGGAAAAAAATGCTTTATTTTGTTCTAGCTCATGATCTGAACGAGTCGCACATACACCCTAGTACATGTTCCTCGACGCTGAGGACATCCCCGAAGAGCGGGGGATTTTGTTACATTTTTTATTGGCTGTCTTGTGTTTCTAATAAGTTGTTTAATAGTTGGCATGCTAAATCGTATAGAAAATGGGCTGGTTTAGATCAATCCTAACCGGATAATTAGAAATCAAATCATTTCGATTTTTTTTGAACCTTATTTTACCCCGAAAAAAGTAGATATTCAATTTAGGTTCAGCGAATTGTGGGGCAACGAAAGTAAAGTGGAATTGCGGATTTACGCGGAATCCTCGGCGTTTTCGGAGATCCCTATAAGATCAATACATCCATGAGTTTTGGCTTGTTCTGGTGACATAAAAGAATCCCTGTTCATGTCTGAGTATATAACATGTAAGGGCTGGCCCGTTCTGCATGCATAATTCCATGCGATGTATACGCGGAGTCTCTTTAGTTCATTCGCAGCTTTGGTCCGCGCTACTTCGGTTTTTTGACCTTCTTTAGGGCCGGGGTCAGGGTCAACGATTATCGGTTCACTTAAACGCTTATCTTTTTTTTCTTTACGTTTACGAGACCGAGGCCGAACTTTAGCAGTAGGTTGATGAACCATCACCCTGATGATCTAACGGGGGTCCGTCCGATAGTACGAAGTAAAGAGATAAAGAATAACAAGAAGACAATAAGCAAAAGAATTGCTATGAGCAACCGTACGGGCATTTTTGTGCATTGCATACAGCTCCACAATGGGATTTACTTTTCCCTTTACGTCGAGCAAAAAGATAAATAGGATCCATCAGACCCAAATTGTTAAGTGCTCCATTTACCACCCTTCTTTTCGGGGGAATTAAAAAAAAAATACTATGATGGTTCCGTTGCTTTCTATATTGATCATTTAATTTATCTCATGTGTGATTCAGCAATCCCAACGTTTCCCTTTTTTTTTGATCCGATCCAAGCAAATAGGTAACAAAATGATCTTATCTTGTGTTTCTTTTTTTTTTTTTTTTTAGGACTTTTCATGAATATTGGAAAGAGACTTCTGTTGTGAAACACAAGATTTTATTTTGTGTCGCTAAAATAAACCAACCCTGGATAGATAAGATCAATTGGAAATACCTCTTGGCTCAAATTACTCGCCCAATACATAATCTCATGTTATGAAAAAAACAATAATGGTTTGTTCATATCGAACTCGAAGTGCCATGCTATTGTTACTTAATATATATTCATATTCTTATTTTCTTATTCATATTACATATCGCGAAGGCATAGCCCTCTTTTTTTCTTTTCTCTCAAATACAAATAAAAAACTCATTGGCGCAAAGCGTGAGGGAATGCTATACGTTTGGTAGCTGTTCCGCCGGCCAGGAGGTAAGATCCTATTGAAGCGGCTAATCCCACGCATACTGTATATATATCGGGTTGCAGAAATTGCATAAGATCAAAAAGGGATGCTCCTTGTAGTAGACCCCCGCCGGGAGTGTTTAGCAAAAGGAAAATATCTCTTCTCGAATCCTCCATAGTAAGAAATACCATGAGACTCATAATGTGGTTTGAGTTGTCGTACTTAAGCTTTTCGCCTAAAAAAAGTAATCTCTCTCGATGAAGTCGGTTGATTAGGACAAAATTTTGTCCCTTAGGAACCGTACACGCACCTTTGGATGCATACGGTTCAAAAAAATTGCGAAAAAAAAGAATCAATGTGTTGATTTCAGCCCGACTTCCTTTATTATAATTATAGTATTACTTTTATACCTCCTAATCAGGGGGCTCTTTCTTCTATTTTTTTTAAGAAAGATGATTTTTTGCTCGCCTCTCCGTATCCACTAAACTTATCGAATTAACCTCTCATTGATGGATTTTTTCATCGAAATCCAATCCAAATTACGATGTAATTTTCTTGTTCCTGAATGGGCCCCCTCAATAATTTTAGGTTTATGTTCTACTCCGGGTAAAGATCCGCCCGATTTCCATTTGCACATATAGGACAAATGACCCCAATACCACTTTTTTGGTACGACTTTTTTTCAATTATTTCATGCCCTTCTTACCTTACGACACGACAAATATTCGATGTAGTCATCCTATTATTTCATTGATTGGCAGTTTGAGACCGCTCATATGCTATAAAGTAATCATTGATAATACAAGTGGTAATCATACATATATTACCGCTTGGGTATTTTCTGAACGGAGCCTGGATACTTCGTTTTATTGGTCCAACCAAGCCAACCATAAATTTTTATAATTGATAATATTAAGATTGATCTCGACCCCCCTCAAAAATGGATATAATTGCACTTCGTGCTCCAAATTATTGATGGTTCAAGCAACCTTTTGGGTCGAAACAGAGGGTATCTCGATCGGGGGAGAGAACGGGGAAATCCCATATGACCCCATATGTCTGACAAGTCGCACTATAAGTCAACCCAACTCGGCTCTTCATCTCCAGGAAGGCGAAAAGCCACTTTCGGAATACCAACAGGCATGAACTAAAGGGAGTTGCTTGCTATATTTACTTTGATGTGGAAACGTAATGTAGTATTTTATCTCTAGATTGGAAAGTTCATAGAGTAAGACAAAATGAATAAAGAAAAATTATTACATTACGAATGGGTCGGGCTGTTCGAATGATGAACAAGGATCCACGAATTCGCTCATAGAAAAAGGGACCAACCCCCCCCATTGCGTATTGGTACTTATCGGGTATAGAATAGATCTGCTTATCCCTGTTCCTACGAACAGAATTGTTCCATTATTACCAACGAAATGGAATTAAATCAAAATCAATATTCACCCTTGCTCCGAAATAATCCACTGAAGAGGAGAGGCCTATAGCATAGTCTTTTCCAATGCGATAAAGTTACATAGTTTTTTTGATAAAGGGGTATTTTCATGGGTTTACCTTGGTATCGTGTTCATACCGTTGTCTTAAATGATCCCGGCCGGTTGCTTTCTGTACATATAATGCATACAGCTCTCGTTTCTGGTTGGGCCGGCTCAATGGCTCTATACGAATTAGCAGTTTTTGATCCCTCTGACCCTGTTCTTGATCCAATGTGGAGACAGGGTATGTTCGTTATACCCTTCATGACTCGTTTAGGAATAACCAATTCATGGGGCGGTTGGAGTATCACAGGAGGGACTATAACGAATCCAGGTATTTGGAGTTATGAAGGTGTGGCCGGGGCACATATTTTGTTTTCTGGTTTGTGCTTCTTGGCAGCTATCTGGCATTGGGTATATTGGGATCTAGAAATATTCTGTGATGAACGTACCGGAAAACCCTCTTTGGATTTGCCCAAGATCTTTGGAATTCATTTATTTCTCTCAGGATTAGCTTGCTTTGGGTTTGGTGCATTTCATGTAACAGGCTTGTATGGTCCTGGAATATGGGTGTCTGATCCTTATGGACTAACCGGAAAAGTACAATCCGTAAATCCTGCGTGGGGTGTAGAAGGTTTTGATCCTTTTGTTCCGGGAGGAATAGCTTCTCATCATATTGCAGCAGGTACATTGGGTATATTAGCGGGCCTATTCCATCTTAGTGTCCGCCCGCCCCAACGCCTATACAAAGGATTACGTATGGGTAATATTGAAACTGTGCTTTCCAGTAGTATTGCTGCTGTCTTTTTTGCAGCTTTTGTGGTTGCTGGAACTATGTGGTATGGCTCCGCAACTACCCCGATCGAATTATTCGGTCCCACTCGTTATCAATGGGATCAAGGATACTTCCAGCAAGAAATATATCGAAGGATTGGCGCCGGACTAGCCGAAAATCAGAGTTTATCAGAAGCTTGGTCTAAAATTCCCGAAAAATTAGCTTTTTATGATTACATTGGCAATAATCCAGCAAAGGGGGGATTATTTAGAGCGGGCTCGATGGACAACGGCGATGGAATAGCTGTTGGATGGTTAGGACATCCCATCTTTAGAGATAAAGAAGGGCGTGAGCTTTTTGTACGCCGTATGCCTACTTTTTTTGAAACATTTCCAGTCGTTTTGGTAGACGGAGACGGAATTGTAAGAGCCGATGTGCCTTTTAGAAGGGCAGAATCGAAGTATAGTGTCGAACAAGTAGGAGTGACTGTTGAGTTCTATGGTGGCGAACTCGATGGAGTCAGTTATAGTGATCCTGCTACTGTGAAAAAATATGCTAGACGTGCTCAATTGGGCGAAATTTTTGAATTAGATCGCGCTACTTTGAAATCCGACGGTGTTTTTCGTAGCAGCCCAAGGGGTTGGTTCACTTTTGGACATGCTTCGTTTGCTTTGCTCTTCTTTTTTGGACACATTTGGCATGGTGCTAGAACCTTATTCAGAGATGTTTTTGCTGGTATTGACCCAGATTTGGATGCTCAAGTGGAATTTGGAGCATTCCAAAAACTTGGAGATCCAACTACAAGGAGACAAATAGTCTAGTCTGATATAAGACTGCTCTTGTATCTTCCGTCTCTATTGAATTTTTTTTGATTTAACTTCGACATAGAGTACCAGAGAAATCTTGATTTGAATCACCGTCCTTTTTTAATCTGGGGGATGATCCCCAATGAACAGGTGTGGAAGCTATAATTGTAAACCACGATCGAATTTATGGAAGCATTGGTTTATACATTTCTCTTAGTCTCGACTCTAGGAATCATTTTTTTTGCTATATTTTTTCGAGAGCCGCCTAAGGTTCCGACTAAAAAGGCAAAATGATTTTTCATTATCTTACATTATCTAAGTTGAAGTAAAGTAATAAGCCTCCCATATTGGGAGGCTCATTACTTTACTTCAACTAGTCCCCGTGTTCCTCGAATGGATCTCTTAGTTGTTGAGAGGGTTGCCCAAAAGCGGTATATAAGGCGTACCCGGTAAAACTTACAAGTAAACCAGATATAAAGATGGCGACTAGGGTTGCTGTTTCCATTATTCGAAAATTTCAAGACCACAATGGATCTATGATAAGGTCGTTTATTTACAACGGAATGGTATACTGTATTTACAACGGAATGGTATACAAAGTCAACCGATCTCAACCAATGCAATAGGATTTATGGCTACACAAACCGTTGAGGGTAGTTCTAGATCTGGTCCAAGACGAACTACTGTAGGGAATTTATTGAAACCTTTGAATTCGGAATATGGGAAAGTAGCCCCTGGGTGGGGAACTACCCCTTTGATGGGGGTCGCAATGGCTCTATTTGCGGTATTCTTATCTATTATTTTAGAGATTTATAATTCTTCCGTTTTACTGGACGGAATTTCAATGAATTAGGTCCATAAAAATAATGAAGTCCTGGCCTTTGAATCCAAAATGAATTACTCAGGACTCGGATTTCTAGGCCATTTCGGGAGCTCGACCGTGGAATTTATTTGTTTCTGTATTTCCGGAATATGAGTGTGTGACTTGTTATAATTGATCCTATGGATAGTACAGAGAATAGGTCTGTCATCTTGAGAGAGATGGGTTCTGCCTCGTC